ACTTCAAGATTATTCTCAGTCTAATTCACTGAAATTCCATCCAGTAGAACAGAAGAATTATAAATCTCCAAAATAATAGATAGGAATACCGCAAATAGAGCCATTGCAACACCCATCAAAGGGGTCGTTCCCCATCCAGGAGCTACTTTACCGTATTCGGAATTCAATGGTTTCAATAACTTCCCTACAGTAGTGCTTCTTGGACCTGATCTAGAACTATCTTCAACAGTTTGTGTAGCCATAAATCTTATTTTGTATTCATTACGATCTGTTGACTTTGTATACCATTCCGTTGTAAATAAACGATATTATCATAGATCCATTGTGGTCTTTCAATTCTATAATAATGGAAACAGCAACCCTAGTCGCCATCTTTATATCTGGGTTACTTGTAAGTTTTACTGGGTATGCTCTATATACTGCCTTTGGGCAACCCTCTCAACAACTAAGAGATCCATTCGAGGAACACGGGGACTAGTTGACGTAATCAGCCTCCAAATATTTGGAGGCTGATTACGTCAATGAAGATAATGAAAAATTATTTCATTTTTTAGTTGAAATTGTAGGTGGTTCCCGAAAAAAAATAGCGAAAAAAATTATCCCTAAAGTCGATACTAAGAGAAATGTATAAACCAATGCTTCCATAAATTTGATTGTGGTTTACAATTATAGCTTTCATACCTGTTTTGTTTTTGTTTACTTGGGAGTATCCCTACGGATAAAGAAAGAAGCAAAGAAACGGCAGCGATTTAAATCAAGATTTCTACAGTACCCTACCTATTAAAAAAATCGCAAACAGAAACTATAAGAAAAAAAGCAATGTTGCATCAGACTGTTTGTCTTTTTGTAGTTGGATCTCCAAGTTTTTGGAATGCCCCGAATTCTACTTGAGCATCCAAATCTGGATCAATACCAGCAAAAACATCTCTGAAAAGGGTTCTAGAACCATGCCAAATGTGTCCAAAGAAGAAAAGTAGAGCAAACGAGGCATGCCCAAAAGTAAACCAACCTCGTGGACTGCTACGAAAAACACCATCGGATTTCAAAGTAGCACGATCTAATTCAAAAATCTCACCCAATTGAGCCCGTCTAGCATATTTTTTCACAGTTGCGGGATCACTATAACTAACTCCATTGAGTTCACCACCATAAAACTCAACAGTTACACCTACTTGTTCGACACTATATTTAGACTCTGCCCTTCTAAATGGGACGTCGGCTCTAACAATTCCGTCTCCGTCTACCAAAACAACCGGAAAAGTTTCAAAAAAAGTAGGCATACGGCGTACAAAAAGTTCACGCCCTTCTTTATTTCTAAAGACGGGGTGTCCTAGCCATCCAACAGCTATTCCATCCCCATTGTCCATTGAACCCGCTCGGAATAACCCCCCCTTTGCTGGATTATTACCAATATAATCATAAAAAGCTAATTTTTCAGGAATTTTAGCCCAAGCTTCTGATAAACTTTGATTTTCAGCTAGTCCAGCACTAACTCTTCGATATATTTCTTGTTGAAAGTATCCCTGATCCCATTGATAACGAGTAGGACCAAATAATTCGATGGGAGTAGTTGCAGAACCATACCACATAGTTCCAGCAACAACAAAAGCTGCAAAAAAGACAGCAGCAATACTACTGGAAAGGACGGTTTCAATATTACCCATACGTAATCCTTTGTATAGACGTTGAGGCGGACGAACACTAAGATGGAATAAGCCCGCTAATATACCCAACGTCCCTGCTGCAATATGATGAGAGGCTATTCCTCCCGGAACAAAAGGGTCAAAACCCTCCACGCCCCACGCCGGATTTACGGGTTGGACCTTTCCGGTTAGTCCGTAAGGGTCGGATACCCATATTCCAGGACCGAATAATCCTGTTACATGAAATGCGCCAAAACCAAAGCAAGCCACTCCTGAAAGAAATAAATGAATTCCAAAAATCTTAGGCAAATCCAAAGAAGGTTTTCCTGTACGTTCATCACAAAAAATTTCTAGATCCCAATATACCCAATGCCAAATAGCTGCCAAGAAGCATAAGCCGGAAAACACGATATGTGCTGCGGCTACCCCTTCGTAACTCCAAAGACCCGGGTTCGTTATAGTCCCTCCTGTAATATTCCAACCGCCCCATGAGTTGGTTATTCCTAAACGAGTCATGAAAGGTATAACGAACATACCTTGTCTCCACATTGGATCAAGAACAGGGTCGGAGGGATCAAAAACAGCTAATTCATATAGAGCCATCGAACCGGCCCAACCAGCAACCAGAGCGGTATGCATTATATGAACAGAAAGCAAACGACCGGGATCATTCAATACAACAGTATGAACACGATACCAAGGCAAACCCATGGAAATACCCCTTTATCAACGAAAAATAGACACTATGTAACTTTATTGCATTGGAAAAAAATATGCTACGGACCCCCCCTTTTAGGTAATTATTTCGTAGAAAGGATTAATATTTGTTCTATTCTGTTAGTAATAATGGAACAATTCGATTCATAGGAAAAAAGGGAAGCGGATCTATTCTATATCCGATAAGTACCAATACGCAATGGGGGTGAATCCTATTTTATATGAACCAAGATAGCTATTGTTGTTCATCATTCATAAGCCCGTTCGTAAAAAATTTCCTTTTTTTTTATTCATTCTCTCTTACTTTACTTTTATTTTATATTTTATTTTAGCTTATTCAACTTATGTATTAAATATGATTAATTTAAATATGATTAATAAAGTAGGAAAAAAGGATAATAAATATTATTAAAAAATGAAACCCCAGTCTTACGTTTCCACATCAAAGTGAAATAGAGAACTTCATTCTCTTTTTTTTCATTTCATGCCTATTGGCGTTCCAAAAGTACCTTTTCGAAGTCCTGGAGAAGGAGATACATCTTGGGTTGACATATAGTGCGACTTGTCAGATATATTGGGCTATACGGGACTTTCCCATTTTCTCCCTCGATCGAGATATCCTCTGTTTCGCCCAAAAAGATTGATTTAATTATCAAAAATTTGTAACGCGAAGCGCAAAAAATAAAGTGGAATTAAATGCAGGGAGTATTTATATTGATATTAGATTATCAAATTTTTTTATGGTTTACGTGATCGGACTAATAAAATGAAGTATCCAGGCTCCGTTTAGCAAAAACCCAATTGATAATTAATATATAATATTTTTATAATTACTACTTTGTTATGATATGCAAAATTATGATAAAAATTTATATTAAAAAATACAAAAAATTTAAACAGGGTGATCTAAAACTGTTGATCAAATCAAATACAAATAATATAATTCAAAATTTAGTGACTATGTTGACAGAAGACATGTGAAAGAAATTAATTGAAAAAAAAGAAGGAGTAGTAAAAAAAAAGACGCGGTATTTGGTTCATTTGTCCTATATGTGCAAATAAAAATCGGGCAAATTTTTCCTTTTACTCGGGGTAGAGCCTAAACCTAAAAAACGGAATAAAAAAGGAAGAAGCCCGTTCAGGAACAAGAAAAAACCATCGCCATTTCAACTGAATCTCGATGAAAAAAAAATATCAATAAATCAAGTTAGCCTGACAGGCTTAATCAATCGTTTTATTATAGGATTATAATATCTAAAAAAAGGGGCAAAAACGTCTTTTTTCTTATACTTTTAAAAAAGGAGCAAGCCCTTCCCTTAAAAGTTAGAAAGAAAAGCCTTCTATGAAAAAAGGGGGTTGGAATCGACACATTGATTTTTTCACAATTTTTATTGAACCGTATGCATCAAAAGGTGCCTGTACGGCTCCTAAGGAATAAAATTTTATCCTAATCAACCGACTTTATCGAGAAAGATTATTTTTTTTAGGCCAAGAAGTTGATACCGAAATCTCGAATCAACTTATTAGTCTTATGATATATCTCAGTATAGAAAAGGATACCAAAGATCTTTATTTGTTTATAAACTCTCCTGGGGGATGGGTAATATCTGGAATGGCTATTTATGATACTATGCAATTTGTGCGACCCGATGTACAGACAATATGCATGGGATTGGCCGCTTCAATAGCATCCTTTATCCTAGTCGGAGGGGCAATTACCAAACGTATAGCATTCCCTCACGCTTGGCGCCAATGAGTTTTTTAATTTTAGAGAAAAACTACTATGCCTTCGCCACCGGAAATATGAATTAGTTAAGTAATAATAGCATGGCACTTCGAATTCGATATGAAATTTTTGAGATAAAAAAAATTAGATTATATATTGAAAGAGTAGTATGAGATAAGGAAGGGGTATTTCACAAATGATATCTTACCTATTCGGGCACATCTCAGCGTCACAAACTTTGTTTTCACACCGGAAGCTTATTTACAAAATTTATATTAAAAAAGACACTTTGGGATTGCTGAATCATAGACGAATAAAAAAAATGATATATAAAGCAACGGAACCATCATAGTATTTTTTTTAACTCCTACAAAAAAGAAGGATGGTAATTGGATCATTTATGGATCTGCGTATAATACAACCTATATTTTGTTTTCGTTCGCCGAAAAGAAGGGTCAAAAAACCGTAAATTCCATTGTGGAGCCGTATGCAATGCATAAAAAAAGCCTGTACGGTTTTTCAAATTTCTCTGCTTTTTTGGTTATCTCGTCTCGTTCTGCGAAATATAAGAACCTTTTCTATTATAGAATCAGGGTAATGATCCATCAACCCGCTAGTTCGTTTTATGAGGCACAAACGGGAGAATTTATCTTGGAAGCGGAAGAACTACTAAAACTTCGCGAAACCATCACAAGGGTTTATGTACAAAGAACGGGCAAACCTATATGGGTTGTATCCGAAGACATGGAAAGGGATGTTTTTATGTCAGCAACAGAAGCCCAAGCTCATGGAATTGTTGATCTTGTAGCGGTTCAATAAAAAATAGGAGCGATTTCATGCAAATCTACAATTTATAATTTTATATCTTTTTAGATTAAAGGTGTAGTTTCATATTCTCTTCAATATAAAAAATATATTGAAGAGAATCTTGAAGAGAAGTAATTCAGAATTAGCCGGTTAGAACCAATCTAAACCAGCCCATTATTTATATGATTCCGTATGCCAACTATTAAACAACTTATTAGAAATACAAGACAGCCAATCCGAAATGTCACGAAATCCCCAGCGCTTCGGGGATGCCCTCAGCGACGAGGAACATGTACTCGGGTGTATGTGCGACTCGTTTAGATCCTAGACTGAGACACAAAAAGTAAATTCTTTTTAAAATATCAAGGATCAGTACCTTTGAATAAAATATAATGTAGGAACTCGATTCATTATTTCAAAAAGCTAGATCGCTCATATCTTATATTGTGTCTGAAACTTATGGTTTACATTGGTGCAAATCCAATCAACTCCATTTTTTAGAAAAACCCCCAATGATAACAAATGGTTATCCATTAAGCGGGGGAAAATACTTTTTTTATTAAAAAGATTCCACTCTTTAAAGAAAAGAACGGACTAACAGGGTAAATGACCAAATCAATTTTTAAAATGAAATACCGTTACTGTATAAAGTGGATCTCATTGTGAAAGACCTATTACTGGAATATTCATGGGGGTAGAGCCAAAGAATGTGAATTGTACAAGTTACCAATAGTATTGATTAATTAAAAGAAGGAGCTCCGGTGTATAGAGAGGACCTCACCGTTTTAGAAGTAACCATATAAACGATGGAACCCACTATTTATCCATTTAAATTTACTACTTTTTTTTGTAGTTATTCTTTTATATTTAAGTATCAAGGCTATTTCTCCTTTCAAAGCAAAGCAAAGGAAAAAACCTAGCAAAAAATAGTGGTGGGGAAGGTTAGAGTAGCAAAAGCCATTGGAATTTTTTTTATACATTGGAATAATTCGTGTGGTTATTAATAGACTATTAAAGGGGAAAAGAATAACTAAAAAAAGAATTAGTTATTCATCAAAGTTTGATTTATTCAATGACTAGAATTAAACGCGGATATATAGCTCGGAGGCGCAGAACAAAACTTCGTTTATTTGCATCCAGCTTTCGAGGGGCTCATTCACGACTTACACGAACTATGACTCAACAGAGAATAAGAGCTTTAGTTTCGGCTCATCGGGATAGGGGTAAAAGAAAAAGAGATTTTCGGCGTTTATGGATCACTCGAATAAATGCCGTAATTCACGAAACGGGGGTATTCTATAGTTATAACCGATTCATACACAATCTGTACAAGAAGCAATTACTTCTTAATCGGAAAATACTTGCACAAATAGCTCTATTAAATAGGAGTTGTCTTTATACGATTTCGAATGAGATCAAAAAATAAGGGGGTTGGAGAAAACCCACTAAAATATTTGAAATAGAGTTCTAAGGAGAATGAGCTCGGGAAGGTAGAGTAGAAATTAGTATTATAAAAAACAAAACGAGGGTATATAGTCGCTAAAAAAAAGAGTTTTTTTTTTTTTTCGACGATTCTTTTCTTTTTTTTTTTTTTGAGAGACACAGACGTAACAATCAAATTTTGATTCTTGATTGGATTTTTCGAACAAAAAATTAATCTCTTTTTTAATTCCTTCAGTTTGGAATTGTTATTCAATTGAATAATAAGTCTATTTTTTTCTGGTTCTAAGGCTAGTAGTTCTAGGGGTCGACTCACTTCTTTCAAATTGTTTCTGATTATTAAGAAAAGGTAACAAAGATAAAATACGAGCTTGTTTTATAGCAATAGTAATTAATCGTTGTTGTTTTAAAGTCACTCTATTCACCCGTCTAGATAATATTTTTCCTTGTTCACTAATAAATCGACTAATTAAACTCATGTTTCTATAATCAATTCGATCCCCCGATTGGATCGGGGGCAAACGCCTACGAAAAGATCGCTTGGATTTAGTAAAAAGTCGCTTAGATTTATTCATAATTTTTTTATTCCTTATCTCTAAAATCCTATTTTGATCGGATCAAAATAAAAACGATTTCTATTTATATTCTATATAGAATAGAGTTTCTATATATAGAATTAAGAATATAGGATTAGATTTATTTCTATTGATTTATTTGTTTATATTTATATATATGTAATATATATATAGATACTATCATTATTCCTGTTCTTAAAATAACAGTTGACATACAAGCACTCAATTTTATCTATTTCTTGATTTCCCCGTGAATTGTATGTTTATAACAATAGGGACAGAATTTTCTCAATTCCAATCGACTAGGGGTGTTATGCCGATTCTTTTGAGTAATATATCTGGAAATTCCCGCCGATTCTTTCTTAATATCATTTCGAACACAACAGGTACATTCCAAAATAATTGTTACTCGAACATCTTTACCCTTGGCCATGAAACCTCCTTTGGATTTATGATTCACCCCAATCTTCTATTTTATTTTTAGGATCCAGAAAGAACAAGAACCAAAAAAATAGAAGCTGTTAACTAAAAAAAAATTCGGAAATATTTTGTTGCAATGAATATTATTTAGTAATAAAAAAAATAAAATAATAAGCAATACAATGATTTTTTGAAAACTATATTTAAAATCTTTGTACAGTAGTTTTTTAAGTATCTCGTAGGATACTGTTTCCCTAGCAACACCTTTTTTTCGTTCTATTAATAAATCCTGAACCCACGTTTTTATGACCTTTCGCCCCCACCTTTTTCTAATTTTTTTTTAGAATGAATTAGAAAAAGGTGGGGGGGGGATAATTAGTCCCAGATCGTTGATTGTATCTCTAAATTTTTTCACCCTTTCTGATGTTAATAACTAGAATTAAAAAAAGGGAAATGTTAATGCATCTGGAAATAAACGATTAATCTCTATCAATAAACCTGCTAATGAAACGAACCATAGAGTACTTAGTACCGGCGCTACGGAAAGATATGTTTTTAGATCTCGCATTTGAAATCCTCCTTCTTTCTTCTTTATTGTATTACATTATATATAGTAATATATATAACTACAGATGTACATGTAGTTAAGAAATTCTTGTATACGTAACCCCCCATTTTCAAAATTAGAATTTAAATATTGTCTACTAGAACGATCTTATAGATTCCATTTTCAAACGGAAACGCCTTTTATGTAAAATTTAAATTGATAGAATTTTCGTAAAAAAAGTAAATTTTTTTAATTATATGTTTGTTATCTGATATGAGACAAAAAAAATAAGAAATTAATTTGATATACCAATAAAAAAGAAGAAGGATGTGGAAAACAAGGCAGGAATTCTCTACAATGACACTGTAAACCAATTGAAAGGGATGTAGCGCAGCTTGGTAGCGCGTTTGTTTTGGGTACAAAATGTCACGGGTTCAAATCCTGTCATCCCTACCTATTACTGCTCTTCTGAGCAGTAACGAGGGATCTTTTTTAGATCTATCTTTTTTTTTAATAAAATTGGACATACATATAATTCTGAAATTTATGATATACTATGATATAGTATATACGTACAAAATCTATTCGGGTTAAAGAATGTCCTCTTTATAGTTTATAGCCTTTTCGTTTTTTAGAAAAAACAAGAAAAGCGCTCTTAGTTCAGTTCGGTAGAACGTGGGTCTCCAAAACCCAATGTCGTAGGTTCAAATCCTACAGAGCGTGATTTAATTCTTGTTTATTAGATTGTGTCATGTCAAAATTCCACTGTTCGCAAATAATTGAGCAGCAATCTGAATTAGACCTCCCGCATATGAAAGCAAGAAGGAGGTCAGTAAAAAAAGAGATGTTAATTAATCAAAAGTCCAACTGATCACCACGCCTGTATTGTAAATAAGCCGTTACGAATAATCCAGCCAAAGTTATAGGAATTAGACCTAAGACGATTCCAAATAAAAAAACTTCAATCATTTCAATTTTCTTTTATTTTCATTTTTTAAAAGGAGAAAAGAGAGGTACTAGCTATTCCTAGCTCTTAATCTGTATTGCCGATGAATCTCAATGACCAAAATTGAGTAATTAACCCGGTAGGGAACTATCGAACATATGAAATACCACAGAACTCCTTTTTATAAAAAAATCTTCATTCAATTAATTTCAAATAAGTCGTATTTTGCTTAGACCAATAAATAGAACCGAGGTTATAGTTAAAGCTGCTAGTAGAAAACCGAAATAACTAGTTATAGTAGGCATGAAGGGACTCAATAAAATATGTTTTTTTAGACATATGTTTCTAAAGTACTTCCCTAAGTTTCAATTAAAAAAAATTTTTAAGAGATAGAGATAGATAAAAATACTAGTTACAATAATCAAAAATTCAATTGAAAATTTGTGAATTATCAATCATTTATAGTATATATAGGTGGTATGAACAAAAATAGAGAAAAAGAACGCAATCCATCGTCTTTGGCATTTGCACCATCTCAGGATTAAGAATTCACGTAACTGATTCATTGAAAAACTCTTTAAGAAATTAATCCTAAAAAAAATAATATATATATAAAAAGAACTCTATTATCTAACTTCAGTCAAAACATATAACTTTTTTTGAATGAATATGTAAAAATTTGAAAATAAGTTGTTTTATTCTTTTTTAAGTGACCTTAGAACCTAGCCCTTATACTTTAAGTTCAAATTAAAATTAAATTTACTTAAATTTTAATTTGAACTCATTAGATTAATATAGTAGAGGGGTTTTCTTCATTTAATCTATCGAATGAGACCAAAAAAAGGTATCCTACACGGAGAGCGAGATCCGTCAAAAAAAATATTTATTTATTTTAACTAGATTTGAAAAGATAACTAGATTTTTAAAACTTGTAATTAGCAATTTCTATTATCGTTTCCTTTATAGGTTTTAGATTTTTTTCTTTCGAGATTATATAGAAAATAGAGTGAAAAACCCATCATCTTTGTAGTTAGTTAAAGAAATGAAAAAACCTTTTAATTGACCCAAAACCATTCTTCTTTTTCTTGTTACTGTAAATGCATTCCTTAAAATGAAACAAAAAGCAAAAAAAGGGGGGTCGCATTACAAAAAAATCTCTTCTACAATTATGCATATGCA